GCTTTCTTTAAAATATCATGAACAGTTCCTGTAGGTTGAGCACCCTTTTCAAGGAAATATAGAATAGCAGGAACATTTAAATAAGTTTGATTCTTTATCGGATCATAAAAACCCATTTTACGAAGATCTCTTCCCTCTCTTCGGGATCGAACATCAATTGCAACGATTTGATAGGTGGCTCATCGGGATAGATGTAGATGAACAACCCCCCCTAGAAACGTATAAGAAGTTTTCTCTTCGTACGGCTCGAGAAAAATGATTTATGTCTATATAGAACATAAAATCATCAAATCAATTAGACTTTTATTTCAGTTTTTTCGGGAAAAAAGAAAAATCATTCGTACTCATAACTCAAGTTGGATAACTCTCAAATAGCTCAAAGAAAATCCTCGGGCATTTCATTTATTGAGTGGTCTCGAACTCCTTTTTTGTCTCGTTTAGAATCTATTTTGATTGTTGATTTTTCATTCTGATCTAATTGTTGAGACAATTCCAAAGGGTATTTCCTTGTTCCAGGATCCTTTCTTTATCTTTACTTTGAATCATTGGGTTTAGACATTACTTCGGGAATCCTTAATCGTTTCAAAATGGTAGCAACATACCCTTTTTGTGATTTCTTTTTTTCTATGAAAGAATCATAGAATAGAGCGATTAATTCCTGTGCGCTACACTTTTGATCAAAAGAATTTTACTTTAACCAACTCCAACAAAACAAACTTTACGTTATGAATTGGAGTCTTTTGATTTCTATATTGAAGATATACTTTACGAAGTTGTTCCAACTTATTGATTGGCACTAACCCTAGATCCTTGCCCCTGATAAATTAATCAATAATTTTTACTCGAGCTCCATGATGTACTATTTATATTACAACCCAACAAATAGGGGGTGAAACAGAAAAACAGAACAAAGGATGTCGAATCGAGAGCACCTTTATTACTCTATAAAATGGTGGATGAAAGAATCCACAGCCAATTATGTCCTTCAAGTCGCACGTTGCTTTCTACCACATCGTTTCAAACGAAGTTTTACCATAACATTCCTCGAATTTGGAATCAGTATGTAATTGATTCAATTATAGAATCATGAATAGTCATTGGTTCAGTCAATACATAGTAATTTATAATTCATATATAGATGTATTTTTCTTTTTCTGAAGAAGTATCAACAAGAATTGAACTAAAATCTCATATTTTTTTAGTATATGAATCCACAACTTTTTTGAATAACACGGGAAAATGGACTCTTTTTGAATCTGAATCTTTGAGTGACTCACCCAACAGGATAGATTCACCAACCTCACACTTCGTCAAGTACCGAAAACTTATAAATAAGAAATCATTAAAAATATGGAATTGAAAAAAAAAAAAAAATTCTTACGTCGCCATCATTATTTGAATAATATTTTACAGTAAATATCGCATTTGATCATCATATTCGAAATAAATCCCGTTTCTTTTTTTTGTAGAGTAGATAAAAAAACGGGTATGGTATGTAAGAAAGAGAAGATTTAGGTCCTTATTCTTTCAATTGATAAATCCTATTCAAAGGATAAGATAAGCATTTAGTCTACGTATTTTATTTATGATTCGACGATTTTTCCATAAAATAAAGTGACTAGAAACATGTATAAATCTCCCCCCCCCCCTACTTCGCTTGTTACAGAGATTGACCATTTTTCTCATCATATTATAGCCAAAGACGGAATGCTAAAAAAAGAAGGGGTTCAAGTAAACTACATTTGTTACATATGTAATTTACTTGATCTGAGATTCGAATAGATACGGATAATAGAATTTATACCCTCCATTACTTATCTACTCCCCCAATTCTATAATAAATCAAAAAAGAATCCTCCTTTACGGGATGCTAGGCGAGGTAGTCTCGGCATAAAGACAAAGAGCTTCAGATTACTTATGTCGCTGTTCCTATTTTTTTTTTATTTCATCCTAACTTAATACCATTTGATTGAATTTTAATTCAATTAGTATCAAGAAACCCCTGAATTAATAATTGGGCTAATTTAGGAAATAGAAAAGGGAAATTTTGGAATATGGAGGGTTTTCTTTCGTATTTTGATTTAGAATACATCATTGAAAATTCAAATAGATCTATTATGGTTTTTCTATTTTCTAAGTAATTAACTTACTTGAATATGAAGTGAGGGAGGGGTATAATCATATGCGGAAAAGCCCGTCCGGATTCCATTTGTAAAAAGATATGATTCAGAATTACAAAATGAGAAAAAAGAATACTCTATCCAATATTACACTCATAAACAGAAGATTATTCAAAAAAGCAATCTGCATTTCGATATAATTTCGAATTAGAATGCGTATACTCTGGGACGGAAGGATTCGAACCTCCGAATAGCGGGACCAAAACCCGTTGCCTTACCACTTGGCTACGCCCCATTTCAATTTCTATTCTGCATTAATAAACACTAATATTGGTCTTGGTTGTTCGTCAATTCTAGTCCAAATATCAATCGAATAGATTCGATTTTTAATAGGATTTTGAGATGTGTATAAATTATAGAAGGAAATTAAATTTATTGATCATTACATATAATTTCATTAAGATAGTATATTGTATGAAAGTATGATTTGATTTCTTTTATTCTCTTTTGAGAATTGAAAGATTTTTGGTTGGGTGGGTTTAAAGAATAAAAAAGGATTTTTTTGTCTACTTTACTTTTTTCATTTTTCCCTTATATCAATAACTCAATCAAAATGCAATTATCTCCAAGAACAAAACCCTTGTTATGCTTAATATTCTTAGTTTGATTAGTATCTGTCTTAACCCCGCCCCTTATTCGAGTAGTTTTTTCTTCGCTAAATTACCCGAGGCCTACGCCTTTTTAAATCCAATTGTAGATGTTATGCCAGTCATACCCCTGTTCTTTTTTCTCTTAGCCTTTGTTTGGCAAGCTGCTGTAAGTTTTCGATGAGGTCGTTACTATAATACTGTCCTAGAAAAATTCATGATTTTTCTCAAAAAAAAGCTAACAATTAATAAAATCAGATAAGTCTTGCGGTATGAATCCTCGAGTCAAATATGAAAATTCGTGGCTATCCACGAGAAATCTGGATCAGCTCGTTCTGACTCTTTTCTAGCGCAAGACCCTATATGGTTTCCCCCACAATTATATAAGAAAATTTTGGTAATGAAAGACTTTATATTACAAATACAAATGCATTTCTGAATTTTTTTTTTATTTCTAGAAACCACTTCATTTTCATTATCTTGGTGTCAAAATAGAAGATGTGGTATAAAATAAAAACGGAGAATCTATTCTCTTTTTCCCAAAAAATGATCTTGGAGATTGTGTAATGCTTACTCTCAAACTCTTCGTTTACACAGTAGTGATATTCTTTGTTTCTCTCTTCATCTTCGGATTCCTATCAAACGATCCAGGACGTAATCCTGGACGTGAAGACTAAAAAAATAGAAAAAGGGTTTCCTTGTTTGATTTTGAAATTTTCTTAGGATTTTATCTATTCCACACCTTTAACTAGGAAAAAATCACAAGAGTTTGATAAATGCGAAAGATAAATAAAATATCAAATCAAGTCATCAACGGAAGCGGAAAGAGAGGGATTCGAACCCTCGGTACGAATAATTCGTACAACGGATTAGCAATCCGACGCTTTAGTCCACTCAGCCATCTCTCCCAATTGAAAAAGCTATATTACATTACACATAAAGTAAGGATTAAAAAAAGGTATTTCTTTAGATCTTCTCTCTTTATTATATAGATATATAAAACTTTTATCAGCAATATCAAATAAGGACTCGAAAGAAAAAGAAATATTTCCAATATAAAAAGAAAGAATACTTCTTTGATTTCGTCCGAAAGGGCCGTTTTTCTTCTCACGGCCTGGCCGGGTCAGTACCTAGCCGGGCCTTTTTGTTTTGTTTCAATGAATCATAATCATAGATAAAATGATTTGAAACAAAAATTCTTGTTATTGAAGCAACAACACCCAAAAGTAAGGGCTGTTTTATTTCCATTCTGGAATCAAAGTATTATTTCTTATCTTATTATTTTATTCTTTACTTTCATTTTAATATAATACTAGATTCGAATAAAAACCGAACTTATGGCTATGGATTCTTTTTTTATGTTATAACTTAAGTGATTTTGTTGAGCCGTATTTATTTGCCAAAACTCCTCCATCAACAGACAAGATCGAACTTGTTATTTAAATGAGCCCCTCTTAATCTCGTTAAGTTCCCTGACGAAACACCTAATTCTCATGATTATTTCTTGATTATGCTTTTTTGCTTTGTTCGACAAAAGGTCTATTTATATACAATAATCGCATTATAGCGGGTATAGTTTAGTGGTAAAAGTGTGATTCGTTCTATTCACCCCTTATTATAGTTAAGGGGTCCTTCGGTTTGATTCCTATTCCGATAAAAAACTGTATTTCTTAAAAGGATTAAATCCTTTACCTCTCAACGACAGATTCGAGGAAAAATATAAATTCTCGTGATTTTTATCCAAGAGTCCATTATGAGTTGAAAGATCGGATTATGAAATTACGAAACATAATTTTTGAAAAATTGGATCAATACTTCCAGTTGAATGAGTATAAGTAAGGAATCTATGGATGAAGATAGAAAGGTGAATTTTTTTCTAATCGTAACTAAATCTTCAATTTTGGATTTATAAAAGAGAGATTGAAACAAAATAGCTATTAAATGATGGCTTTGGTTTACTAGAGACATCAACATATTCATATTCTATTTTATATTGTTTTAGCTCGGTAGAAAGAAAATGCTTTTCCTTAGGATTCTCTCAAATAGAAATAGAGAACGAAGTAACTAGAAAGATTGTTATAATCCTCTTCCCTTTCTAGAGGGATCATCTAGAAAGCAAGTTGTTTTGAATGCATTCAGACAGAAAAGCTGACATAGATGTTATGGGACAAATTTTTTCAGTCACGTTTTGGAATTTATACATCTTCCATAAAGGAGCCGAATGAAATAAAAG